AAGGAAATAGAGAATAGCAGGAACGTTTAAATAAGTTTGATTCTTTATCGGATCATAAAAACCCACTTTCCGAAGAGCTCTTCCCTCTCTTCGGCATCGAACATCAATTGCAACAATTCGATAGACAGCTCATTGGGATAGATGTAGAGAAACAATACCCCCCCCCTAGAAACGTATAGGAAGTTTTCTCCTCGTACGGCTCGAGAAAAAATGATTCGAAGTTTTCTCTATATATAGAATTCTACTGAATGGCAAAAAGGTCCATAAAATAAATTAGACTATGATTTCACTCGTTTTTTTCTTCGTCCCTCCTAAAAAAAAAATCATTTGCACTCATAACTCAAGTTGTATAATTCTCAAAAATAGCTCAAAGGAAAATCTTTAGGCAATTTCATTTATTGAGTAGTCTTTAACCCCTTTTTGTTTGTCTCATTGAAAATCTATTTTGATTCTTTATTTTGATCCAGTTATTGAGACAATTAAAACGGTGTTTCCTTGTTTCGGGATCCTTTCTCTTTGTTTTAAATCATTGGGTTTAGACATTACTTCGGTGTTTCTCAATCTTTTCAAAATGGTAGCAACATACCCCTTTTGTGATTTCTTTCTACCAAAGAATCATACGAACGGTTGATTCTCGGGTGATACACTTTGGATCAAAAGAGTTTTCTCAATTCCAACAAATTTTCTTTTTTAATTGAAACTTGCTGAAATCGGATCCTTTCGATTTCTAGATCGAAGATCTACTTACGAAGTTGTTTCAATTTATTGATTGGCATTAACCCTAGATCTTTGCCCCCGAGAAATGAATTAATACTTTCTACTCGAGCTCCATCATGTACTATGTTTATTTACATTACAACCCAACAAAAAAGAGGGGTTATAGTGCAACAATAGTGCAACAAATGATGTCGAGCCAAGAGCACTTTCATTCCTAATATAAAATGGTGGATATAAGGCTAAGAATCCACACCGGACCGCGTCCTTCAAGTCGCACGTTGCTTTCTACCACATCGTTTCAAACGAAGTTTTACCATAACATTCCTCTAATTTGTAACCCGTATGGAATTGATTCAATTGTGGAATCATGAATAGTCATTGGTTCAGCCGTCCATAGACAGAGTAATCTATCCCTTTTTATTCTATACATAGATGATCCAAATTTTTCTGAAAAATCTGATAAAAAAAAACAAATTAACAGAAATATCTAAGAGAAATGTGGAAATACTAATATAAATAATACGAATAAATGCATTCTTTTTGAATCTTGTATCCTCAAGTGACTCGATAGGCTAGGGCTCGATTTAGATTGACATTGACCCAACCCTAACTTCTTCAAATATCAAAGATTCAACTCCCAAGGAATCAATAAAAATCTTTCTAATTGAAAAAGTTTCCTATTTCTACATTATTATTTGAATAAAGTTTGACAGTAAATACTTCATTTGATCATCAAAGAGAAATCTCTCTTTCTTTTCGAATTGATTCATCAATAATTTAAAGCAGATAACTAGATCGAACAAGAAATTCAATTTCTTTTTTTGTGATATAGCTAAAAAAGACTGATGTAAGATAAGAGTTAGGTCCTTTGGATTCTTATTTTATCAATCAGATGGACAAAAAGAGGGTTTTGATATCAGATAGACCGAACAACTGTTACTGTTATGGATTAAAAATTTCCATTTTCACATTGAAGCAATTACAATTCTTTTTCACAAAAATCGAAAGACTGCTATCACTGAAATACAACGAAATCAAACAATACATACATAGAAGCTAAGCATTTCCTCATTTATATGTATTTTCCTATTTTGTTTAACCTGGGGTTAAGTAATCTTTCTGCAATTTTGTCATTCAAGTGGATAAAATGTATGAGTCACCCCGTCTCAATTGTTAGATTAGATAGATTTACAATTATTCATTAAGGCCAAACACCAAATCCCTAAAAAGTTCAAAAAAAATACATTGGTTACGTATGTAACTTTATTCTTTGTTAATGTGATTCGAACAGACACGGAGATTCAAATTCATAAATATCTTTGGTTGCTGATTAACGGCCATCTACTCCCCGAATTCAATGGAAATGATGATTCATAAATCTCAAAAAGATCTCTTTTTATGGAATATGAACTAGCTCTTGTCTAGGGACAAAGACAAACAAGTCCAGATTCCATCCTTGCTACTATTTATTATTTTACCCTAACGCAACCTTAAGAGATGTAATCTCATTGAGTGAATTTAATTAGTTAGTACCAAGAGACCCCTCTTACTCTTATTTAGAATTCAGGGATCCGCAGAACATTAAGATTAATAATAATAATTTGGGATACCTCATTTAAGTTTAAGGGGTAGGGAAAAAGAAATAGGAAAAATAGGCCCCTTCGCATTTTGATTCAAAATAAATCAGTGAAAATTCAATATAGAGATGAGACCTAAGGTTTTTCTAAGTAACTAACTTCCTTCAATATGAGGGGATGGGTATATGATGAAAAGCCCGCCCTACCCCTTTTGAATTCAAACTTTTGTGATCTATGTTACCATCTTACCTGGATCACAAATATATTCAGTTACATTTGCGTGTCATTTGCACTCAATTCCATTCAGTTTGTTGTGAAAAAAAAGATATGATTCTTCTCTGAATTATTAAAATAAAAAAAAAAGAATCACATTCTATGACTAATATTATACCTTTAAACAGAAGGTTGTTTAAAAAGGAATCTTTATTCTGATAGAATGGATACGCTCTGGGACGGAAGGATTCGAACCTCCGAATAGCGGGACCAAAACCCGTTGCCTTACCACTTGGCGACGCCCCATTTTGATTTCTATTCGACACTAATAAAGACTAATATTGGTGTTGCGTATTCGTCAATTCCAGTCCAAATATCTATAGAAAATCTTTTTCTAGACTAGATTAGATTCTTACTAGGATTTTGACACGTGTAGATATAGAATTCAACTGAATTTATTGATCATTACATATAATTCAATTAAGATATTGTATGAAAGTATGATTTCTTCTATTCTCTTTTGAGAATTGGAGGATTTTTGATTGGGTGGGTTCAAAGAAAAAGAGGGGCTTTTTGTCTACCTTACTTCATTTTTCCTTATTTATATCAATAACTCAACCAAAATGCAATTATCTCCAAGAACAAAATGTCTGTTATGCTTAATATCTTTAGTTTGATCTATATCTGTCTTAATTCTACCCTTTATTCGACTAGTCTTTTCTTCGCCAAATTGCCCGAGGCCTATGCTTTTTTGAATCCTATCGTAGATGTTATGCCAGTCATACCTTTGTTCTTTTTTCTCTTAGCCTTTGTTTGGCAAGCTGCTGTAAGTTTTCGATAAAATCTTTAATACTATCCCAGAAAATTCATGATTTATTCGAGAAAAAAACTCTAACAATTAAGAAGAGCAACTAATACAGTATGAACCTTCGATTCAAACACGGAAAGTCGGGGATAACCTCGAGAAATCAAAACCCAGCTCGACCCATTTCGTCATTCTGACCTTTTTTCCAACGAAAGACCCTAACCCTAGTAGGGTCCCCCCCAATCTTTAATTGGGGGTATGAAATCCATTTTTGGTAATGAGCGACTCTTATTACAAATGACTTTGAATTTCAGAAAATCCTTTTCTATTTTTAGAAATCACTTCATTTCTTGGTGTCAAAATAGGATAGAATCTATTAGAATATTCTAAATATTTAGAATATTCTAGTATAAAAAATGGAGGATCTATTCTCTTTTCTCGTTTTTTCCAAAAAATGATCTTGGAGATTGTGTAATGCTTACTCTTAAACTTTTCGTTTACACAGTAGTGATATTCTTTGTTTCTCTGTTCATCTTTGGATTTCTATCTAATGATCCAGGACGTAATCCTGGACGTGAAGAATAAAAAGGGTTTTCATTTTCCTTGCTTGATTTTATTTCTTAGGATTTTTTTATCTATTCCACATGCTGAACTAGGAAAAGGGGGTTTGCAAAATTTGAAAGATAAATCAATCATCAATGGAAACGGAAAGAGAGGGATTCGAACCCTCGGTACGAATAGCTCGTACAACGGATTAGCAATCCGCCGCTTTAGTCCACTCAGCCATCTCTCCCAATTGAAAAAGGTAATAATTACTATGTTACATTACACATGAAGTAAGGATTGAAAAAAGTCTTTCTTTCTCTTTCTTTATTATATAGATATGTACAACTTTTACCAGCAATTTCATTTAGATATAAGTAAGGGCTCGAAAGATCCAATAGACAAATCTAAAGAAAAATAAAGAAGACCCCGTTGCTTTGATTTTGTGCCCTTTATTCCCATAGCCTGGCCCGGTCAATACCTAGCCGGGCCTTTTTTGTTCCAACGAATCCTAGCTAAAAGGATTTAGCTGATTTGAATTTGAAAACAAAAATGCTTTCTATTAAAGCAGCAATAAAAAGACGCGGGGCTATTTCCATTCTTTTTATATAAATGGATATAAATTATATAAAAGTCGCATCTCTTATTTGATAATTCCTTCTCCCTTTTTGAGTTACTTGACGACCTTACGGGAATAAAAAAAAATGAAACTATGGGTTGTTAAATAATAATGAATTCATTTTTCTGTTATGATTTCAGTGGTTTTAGCGAGCCATATCTATTAAAACCCCTCCAGCAAAAGAAAAGGTAGAGCTTGTTATTTAGTTATTTAAAAGAGCCCTCCTTTCTTTCCGGAATCTCATTAAATTGAAACCCCCCACGAAAAACATTGACACTCGCATTTTCATGATTCTTTTATGATCCTATCTTTATTACACCAATTCCTCTGTTCGACAAAAAGTTCATTTGTATATAATATTCTATTATAGTTATAGCGGGTATAGTTTAGTGGTAAAAGTGTGATTCGTTCTATGAATCCCCTTAAGAGTTAAGGGATCTTTCGGTTTGATTCATATTCCGATCAAAAACTTGATTTCTTAAAAAGGATTGAATCCTTTACCTTTCAATGACATATTCGAGGAAAA